CCAACAAATTATTGGGTGTTCTTTTAATGGTTTCAGTACCTGCGGGATTATTAACAGTACCATTTTTTGAAAATGTTAATAAATTCCAAAATCCATTTCGTCGTCCAGTAGCGACAACCGTATTTTTGATTGGTACTGCAGTGGCCCTGTGGTTGGGTATTGGAGCAACATTACCGATTGAAAAATCTCTAACTTTAGGTCTTTTTTAATTAAATTAATTAAATTGTAAAATAAAACGACGTGAGTATCTAGGGAGAAGTCATTTCAAAACGAATTCTCCTTAGATACATCTATTTAATTAAATAAAATAGGTTCGACTGGAATATATGGATTGTGTTGAAGATTCAAAACCCATTTCAATTTTAAACTTATTTTTAGTCAAGTCATTTTGAAATACTTTTTCTATTTCTTTTCTAGAATGCCTAATATCTTTTTTAGATCTTCCATATGAAAATCTTTCATTTTCATAAGGTCTTCTTGACTCATATTCAAAAGGTCCAATAAAGTATGTATATTGTATCTTTTGAGACAATTATAGATTCTGGGAGGCAATTCGAATTGGTCAATAAAAATATATTGAAATGTTATTTCTTTTTTCTTTTTTCTTAATTTAGCCAATATATCAAGAAAAGGAAAAAGGGGTAAAGTAACTTTATTTTGATTGTTCTCTAAATAGAAGGTTTCTTCTTCCACATGGAGAAAAGGAATAAATAAATTAATTAAATTGCGGGAGGCTTCATAAAGTGCTTCTTTAGGAGTTAAACTTCCATTTGTCCATATTTCTAGAAAAAGTATCTCTTGTTTTTCATTCTCAGTCCCATAAGAATGAATACTATGATTCGCATTTTGAACAGGCATAAAGACAGCATCTATAGGATAACTTCTGTCTTTAAAGTTATTTGGCATTTTTAGACTATACCCCCGATTCCTCTCGATTTGTAATCCAATACACAAATCAATTGGTTCCGTTAGGCTAGCTATGTGCTGCGTATTATCAACGATTTCCACAGAGGGCGGTAGAATGATGTCTCGAGCAGTTATATATCCGGGACCCTGGACACAAATAAATGCGTCGCGAGTTCCGTACAGATTACTTCTTAATACAATCTCTTTCAAATTCATTAAAATTTCATGTACTGATTCTTGAATACCTATTATGCTAGAATATTCATGTGGTATGTTCTCGGATTTTGCACGTGTAATACATGTTCCTTCTATTTCTCCAAGTAAAGCTCTTCGCATCGCAATGCCTATTGTGTCGGCTTGACCTTTCTTAAGTGGAGACAGAATAAAGCGTCCATAATAAAGACGCTTACTGTCCCTTCGTGATTCAACACACTTCCATTGTAGTGTCCGAGTAGATACTTTTACTTTCTCTCGAACCATAGTAATTTTTTTTGATCAGATCATTGAATCATTTATTTCTCTGGAAATCTTTTCAGTCTTTATTTCTATTTCTATACACGTCTTTTTTTAGGAGGCCTACAACCATTATGTGGCATAGGGGTTACATCTCGTACGAAACTTAAAAGTATACCGCTTCGACGAATAGCTCGTAATGCCGCATCTCTTCCGAGCCCAGGTCCTTTTATCATTACTTCGGCTCGTTGCATACCTTGATCCACTACTGTTCGAATCGCATTTCCTGCTGCGGTTTGAGCAGCAAAAGGTGTCCCTCTTCTTGTACCTCGGAATCCACAAGTACCGGCGGAGGACCACGAAATCACCCGACCCCGTACATCTGTAACGGTCACAATGGTATTGTTGAAACTTGCTTGAACATGAATAACCCCCTTTGGTATTCTACGTGCATTTTTACGTAAACCGCTACGTGCATTCTTACGTGAACCGACTCTTGATATAGGTTTTGCCATATTTTATCATTTCATAAAGATAAGTGAGAGATATATGGATATATCCATTTCATGTCAAAAAAAATCTTTTCTTTTATTTCCTTTAGTAAGATTATCCTTGTCTTTGTTTATGTTTCGGGTTGGAACAAATTACTATAATTCGCCCCCTCCTACGGATTAGTCGACATTTTTCACAAATTTTACGAATGGAAGCCCTTATTTTCATAGTTGTTATGCCTTAATTGAATTTTGAATTTACTTCGAGTTATTGATTTGGTTGGAAGAAAATAAGTTTCTTTCTATTTTTGAATCTTGAATTTTATCCTCATGAAAGGAATGTTGACATTTCAAAACCACTTAATCTTTTTGGAAGTGATTCAGTAATAAAACCTTATTTTTTTTTGCACAAATCTTAAGTAATTTTTATATCAAAAAGATTACCATATATAACATAAAATTTCTCCGCCGATTCCTTCTAGCCGAGCCTCTCGGTCTGTCATTATACCGCGAGAAGTTGAAAGGATTACAATTCCCATTCCGCCTAAAATTCGGGGAATTCGTTGATAGTTAGAATAGATTCGTAGGCCCGGGCGACTGATGCGTTTTAAATTTAAAACGGTTCGATAAGGTTCTTTCTTATTTCGTCT